ATGAATTTGAAGGAAACTGATTTATTTATTAGTGAAGCTAAAGTTAATAAGAGTAGTTTTATAAAAAAATTAAGACCTCGAGCTAGAGGACGTAGTTATGGTATAAAAAGTCCCACTTGTCATATAACAATTGTATTAAAAGAAAAATCTAAATTTTTATTAGATAAATCTAAGATTTAGATTCGTTATATTATTTATAGTCAAATATAATATATGGGTGGAAAAAAATATAATAGAAAAATATGGGACAAAAAATAAATCCACTTGGTTTCAGACTTGGTACAACTCAACATCATCATTCCTTTTGGTTCGAGAAACCAAAAAATTATTCTGTAAGTTTACAAGAAGATGAAAAAATAAGGAATTGTATTAAGAACTATGTACAAAAAAATAGGAGAATATCCTCGGGTTTCGAAGGAATTGCACGGATAGAAATTAAAAAAAGGATCGATTTGATCCAGGTCATAATCTATATTGGATTTCCTAATTTCTTAATAGAGAGCCGAACAGGAAGCATCGAAGAATTACAGGTAAATATACAAAAAAAATTGCATTCTGTGAACCGGAGACTCAATATTGCTATTACAAAAGTGGAAAAACCCTATGGGCAACCTAATATTCTTGCGGAATATATAGCTTTACAATTAAAAAATAGAGTTTCATTCCGAAAGGCAATGAAAAAAGCTATTGAATTAGCTGAACAAACAGATACAAAAGGAATTCAAGTGCAAATTGCAGGGCGGATCAACGGAAAAGAAATTGCACGTGTCGAATGGATCAGAGAGGGGAGAGTTCCCTTACAAACAATTCGCGCTAAAATTGATCATTGTTCCTATACAATTCGAACTATTTATGGAGTATTAGGCATCAAAATTTGGATATTTTGGGAGGAGCAATAATAGGCTTTTATTTGTCTTTACTTTCTATTCAGTGATAGAACAGTGATAGAACAAAAAATCACAAACTTGTTCATTCTTTTTCCATTAAATCAAACAAAAATGAGCAATTCCAATTTTATAAGGTTGAATAAAAATTCGATTGACCATTTGTTAGAATTGCTATGCTTAGTGTGTGACTCGTTAATTTTTCTTTAGAGTTAAGAGTTGGGATTAAAAAAAAAGACTGACCCCTACTTAAACTTAATAAGTTACTTAAACTTAACTTAATAAGTATAATAAAAAAACTAATAACTAACTTTAACTAACTTATTGCTTCGTAATATCAATATCCCAAGAAACAGTCACTATATGAGATGAGTGGATCAATCATATAGTTGCAGCAACTGCAACTAAAATCTTTTCGATAAAAAATCTTATTTATGGGTTAGGTTGTGAAGCAAAAATAAAGAGATGTAGATAAATGGAAGGATGAGAGAAAGAAAGAACAAAAATATCAATGATATATGATTCCAATATGTATGGTCTATGAATTACCTCATAAAAGTAAAAGGCAATGTAATAAAGCATCAAAACTGAATAAATATAAAATAATAATAAAATAAAGTGATATGAATAATAAAGAGCCTCGAGTTAATAAAAACTAAGTAGATTGACTCGAGAAGAGAAATTTTTTGAGGGAGCTCCATTGCAGAGTTCAGACTTAACCATTAATAGAGAAGCTATAGGAACGATGAAACCTGTGACTGCATAGGATTCTACTGAAAACAAATCCGAATAATTCATTGGGTGGGATGGCGGAACGAACCGAGAAAAAATGAATTTATTTCGAGAAGTCATGGATTGACCTAGAAATAACAAAAAGCAAAGAGTCAATATTCGCCCGCGAAACTTTAGATTACATTACAATATTTTGGCATCATTTGAGAAGGGTCAAAATAAGGATCATTATAAAAAAAAACATTATAAACATTATCTATAATCCATAAATATGCATAATAGAAACATTCTATCTGTATATCCCGTACATACATCTTCCTATATAACAAATTCAATATTGATAAATGTCTTATTGGATTATTTTTCCATGTGTATCTGTAATATGTCATATTAGTGAATCTTTTCATTCGCGAGGAGCTGGATGAAAGGAAACTTTCGTGTCCAGTTCTGCAGTAGAGATCGAATTAAGAAATGACCATCAACTATAACCCCAAAAGAACCAGATTTCGTAAACAACATAGAGGAAGAATGAAGGGAATATCTTGTCGCGGCAATCATATTTGTTTCGGCAGATACGCTCTTAAAGCACTCGAACCCACTTGGATTACAGCTAGACAAATAGAAGCAGGGCGAAGAGCAATGACACGATATGTGCGTCGTGGTGGAAAAATATGGGTACGCATATTTCCCGACAAACCTGTTACAGTAAGACCCGCAGAAACACGTATGGGTTCGGGGAAGGGATCCCCCGAATATTGGGTATCCGTTGTTAAACCAGGTCGAATACTTTATGAAATGGGTGGAGTATCTGAAACTGTAGCCAGAGCAGCTATTTCACTAGCTGCGTCCAAAATGCCTATACGAACTAAATTTGTCAGGATGGAGATGTAGAACTAAATGGTATATTGAGGATGAAAAAACAACTGCAAGTTTATTTATTTCTGGACAGAAAATATTTCTTTTTTTCTTTCCTTCATCCTTTCCATTAAAATAACAGATTCCAATAAAATGATATGATTCAACCTCAAACCCTTTTGAATGTAGCGGATAACAGCGGAGCCCGAGAATTGATGTGTATTCGAATCATAGGAGCTGGTAATTATAGATATGCTCATATTGGTGACGTTATTGTTGCTGTAATTAAAGAAGCAGTGCCAAATATGCCACTAGAAAGATCAGAAGTAATTAGAGCTGTAATTGTACGTACTTGTAAAGAACTCAAACGTGACAACGGTATCATAATACGATATGATGACAATGCTGCGGTTGTCATTGATCAAGAAGGAAATCCAAAAGGAACTCGGGTTTTTGGTGCGATCGCTCGGGAATTGAGACAGTTGAATTTTACTAAAATAGTTTCATTGGCTCCCGAGGTATTATAAATAATACTAAATGAGACTATGATATATCAGAACATCTAAAATAGATCAAATTTAGTGGAGTAGTAGATGGTGTCTCACGCATATACTTTTTTTATAATATTAAAAATGAAACAAAAAAAAAAAATGAAAGAAAATAAAACAAAAAAGAGAACATGTTAATTATATCAAAATGAGAAGGCACCAATAATTATAGTTCGCCATGGGTAGGGACATTATTTCCAATATAATAACTTCTATAAGAAATGCTGACATGGATAAAAAAGGAACGATTCGAATAGCATCTACTAATATTACCGAAAATATTGTGAAAATACTTCTACGAGAAGGTTTTATTGAAAACGTTCGGAAACATCAAGAAGGTAACAAAAATTTCTTGGTTTTAACTCTGCGACATAAAAAGACTAGGAAAAGAATACATAGAACTATTTTAAAGCGTATCAGCCGACCTGGTTTACGAATTTATTCCAACTACCAACAAATTCCTAAGATTTTAGGTGGAATAGGAATTGTAATTCTTTCCACTTCTCAAGGTATAATGACGGATCGAGAAGCTCGACGAGAAAAAATTGGAGGCGAACTTTTGTTATATATATGGTGATCCTCCTCCGGTATCCTAATTTTATCTCTAACTTCCTATTTTTTTATAGAGAAGAAAAGTGAATTATATAACTTTTCCTCCATTAGTTGATACTTCAAGGAGCTTACCTGGAATGAAAGAACAAAAATTGATTCATGAAGGTTTAATTACTGAATCACTTCCCAACGGTATGTTCCGGGTCCGCTTAGATAATGAAGATGTAATTCTAGGTTATATTTCGGGAAGGATCCGCCGTAGTTTTATACGGATACTACCGGGGGATAGAGTTAAAATTGAAGTAAGTCGTTATGATTCAACCAGGGGACGTATAATTTATAGACTTCGAAACAAAGATTCGAACGATTAGATAATTTTTTAAACATTCCTTTCATTTTCATGACGATACAATTAAAAAAATGCAAGAGACTTATTTTCTTCCAAGGAATAGATTCAACATTAAGGTAAGGAATAATAAATATGAAAATACGGGCTTCCGTTCGTAAAATTTGTGAAAAATGCCGACTGATCCGTCGGCGCGGACGAATTATAGTGATTTGTTCCAATCCGAGACATAAACAGAGACAAGGATAACCCAAAAAACTTTTTAAAATAAAGGAAGAACAAAAGGGGGATTTCTTTTAACATGAAATGGATATTTCCGTATCTTTTCTTTCTGTATATTTCTGACTCATAGTTATGAGATGATAAAATATGACAAAAGCTATACCAAGAATTGGTTCACGTAGGAATGGGCGTATTGGTTCACGTAAGAATGGACGTAGAATACCAAAAGGAATTATTCATGTTCAAGCAAGTTTGAACAATACTATTGTAACTATTACAGATGTACAAGGTCGAGTGGTTTCTTGGGCCTCTGCTGGTACTTCTGGATTCAAAGGCCCAAGAAGAGGGACACCCTACGCTGCTCAAGCAGCAGCAGTAAATGCTATTCGTACTGTAGTTGATCAGGGTATGCAACGAGCAGGAGTTATGATAAAGGGTCCTGGACTTGGAAGAGACGCAGCATTACGAGCCATTTGTAGAAGTGGTATACGACTAAGTTTCGTACGTGATGTAACACCTATGCCACATAATGGATGTCGACCTCCTAAAAAAAGACGTGTGTAGAAATAATAAAAAAGGATTTCAAGAGAAATAAATAATTCAATGATCTGATCTAATAATAGTATTATTATAGTATGGTTCGAGAGGAAGTAGTAGGATCCACTCGAACACTGCAGTGGAGGTGTGTTGAATCAAGAATAGATAGTAATCGTCTTTATTATGGTCGTTTCATTCTGTGCCCACTTATGAAAGGTCAAGCCGATACCATGGGTATTGCCATGCGAAGGGCTTTACTTGGGGAAATAGAAGGAACATGTATCACGTGTGCAAAATCTGAGAAGGTGCCACATGAATATTCTA